TAAAGAACTGGAGTTCAGGTAGAGAAGAAAATAGAGAAATAAAAGTTTTAGCTCAACATATATGTATGTCTGTTTTAAAAGCGCAAAGAGTAATTGATCAGATTCGCGGACGTTCCTATGAGGAAACACTTATGATACTGGAACTCATGCCTTATCGAGCATCTTATCCAATTTTACAATTGGTTTATTCTGCAGCAGCAAACGCTAATCATAATATGGGTTTGAACGAAGCTGATTCATTCATTAGTAAAGCCGAAGTCAATAGGAGTGCTATTGTGAAAAAGTTAAGACCTCGGGCTCGGGGACGTAGTTATCCGATAAAAAAACCCACTTGTCATATAACAATTGTATTAAAAGAAAAATCTAAATCATTTTTAGATCAATCAATCTAAGATTTAGATTCATATTAAAAATATGAATGGAAAGAGAACATAATAGAAAAATATGGGACAAAAAATAAATCCACTTGGTTTCAGACTTGGTACAACCCAAAGTCATCGTTCCTTTTGGTTCGCACAAACAAAAAATTATTCCGTGGGTTTACAGGAAGATGAAAAAATACGGAATTGTATCAAGAACTATGTACAAAAAAATAGGAGAATATCCTCAGGTTTCGAAGGAATCGCACGTATAGGAATTCAAAAAAGAATCGATTTGATCCAGGTCATAATCCATATTGGATTCCCAAATTTATTAATAGAGGGCCAAACACGAGGAATAGAAGAATTACAGATGAATGTACAAAAGGAACTTCATTCTGTGAACCGGAGACTCAACATTGCTATCACAAGAATTGAAAAACCTTATGGACAACCAAATATTCTTGCAGAATATATAGCTTTACAGTTAAAAAATAGAGTTTCGTTTCGAAAGTCAATGAAAAAAGCTATTGAATTAACTGAACAAACAGATACAAAAGGAATTCAAGTACAAATCGCAGGGCGTATCGACGGAAAAGAAATTGCACGTGTCGAATGGATCAGAGAAGGTAGGGTTCCCCTACAAACAATTCGCGCTAAAATTGATCATTGTTCCTATACAATTCGAACTATTTATGGAGTATTAGGCATCAAAATTTGGATATTTGTAAACGAGTTTGGATATTTGTAAACGAGAAATAATAGACCTTCATTTGTCTTGCCATTCTGTCCAGTGATAGAACAAAAAATTACAAACTGTTTCATTCTTTTTCTGTTAAATCAAACAAAAATGAACAATTCTAATTCTATAAGGTTGAATAAAAATTCGATTGACCATTTAGTATAATTGCTATGCTTAGTGTGTGACTCGTTAGTTTTTTCTTTAGAGTTTAGGGTTGAGATTCAAAAAAAAAAAAAAAAAATAGACTAACCCCTACTATGAACTTAGTAACCATATAAATTAATAACCAACTTATTGCTTCGTATTGTCAAGATCCCAAGAAACAGTCACTATATGGGTGGATCGATCATATAGTTGTAGCAACTGAAATTTTTTCCATAAAAAAGAAATCTGATTATGGGTTGTAAAGCAAAAATAAAGGGATGTGGATAAATGGAAGGATGATAGAAAGAGAGAACAAAAATATCAATGATATATGATTCCAATATGTATGGTCTATGAATCACCTCATAAAAGGCAGTGTGATAAAGCATTAATACTGATATAATCAATACTGATATAAATATAATCAATACTGATATAAATATATAAATGAAATATAAATAAATAAAATATAAAAAAAAAATAATAAATAATTAAATAATAAAGAATAAAGAGCCTCGGGTTAATAAAAACTGAGGAGATTGACTCGGGAACGAATTTTGCCGGAAGCTCCATTGCAGAGTTCAGGCCTAACCATTAATGGAGAAGCTATGGGAACGACGAAACCTGTGACTGCATAGGATTCTATTGAAAACGAATCCTAATAATTCATTGGGTGGGATGGCGGAACGAACCAAGAAAAAATTGATTTATTCTGAGAGGTGTCATGAATTGACCCTACGAATGAAAGAGTCAATATTCGCCCGCGAAACCTTTATTTATTGGATTACAATTTTTGGCGCGATTCGATAGAGGTAAAAATAAGGATTCATTATATTATACATTATATTCTAAAAAAAGAAGCATTTTTTTTATTTTCTATATCTATCTATATCTAATAATATACACGTCCAGCTGTGTATTTTGTATATACATCTTCCTTTGTAACAAATTAAATATGTAACAAATTAAATATCAATAAATGCCATTCATTTCTTATATATACTTATATTATTAACTCATAATTATTATAATAATAAATAATAATATAAGTAATTATACATGTGTATCTGTAATATTATTGAATCGTTTCATTCGCGAGGAGCTGGATGAGAAGAAACTCTCATGTCCGGTTCTGCAATAGAGATGGAATTAAGAAACAACCATCAACTATAACCCCAAAAGAACCAGATTTCGTAAACAACATAGAGGAAGAATGAAGGGAATATCTTGTCGAGGCAATCATATTTGTTTCGGCGGATACGCTCTTCAGGCACTTGAACCCGCTTGGATCACAGCTAGACAGATAGAAGCGGGGCGGAGAGCAATGACACGATATGCGCGTCGTGGTGGAAAAATATGGGTACGTATATTTCCCGACAAACCTGTTACAGTAAGACCTACCGAAACACGTATGGGTTCGGGAAAGGGATCCCCCGAATATTGGGTATCTGTTGTTAAACCGGGTCGAATACTTTATGAAATGGGCGGAGTATCAGAAACTGTAGCCAGAGCAGCTATTGAAAAAGCTGCGTACAAAATGCCTATACGAACTCAATTTGTTATTTCACGATAGGGATGTAGAACTAAACAAAAGGGATATTGAGGATGAAAAAACAACCGCAGGTTTATTTTTTTCTGGACGGACAATATTTCTTTTTTTCCTTCATCCTTTGCATTGAAATAACAGATTCAAATAAAAAATATATGATTCAACCTCAGACCCTTTTGAATGTAGCGGATAACAGCGGAGCTCGAGAATTGATGTGTATTCGAATCATAGGAGCTGGTAATCACCGATATGCTCATATTGGTGACGTTATTGTTGCTGTAATCAAAGAAGCAGTGCCAAATATGCCTCTAGAAAGATCAGAAGTCATTAGAGCTGTAATTGTACGTACATGTAAAGAACTCAAACGTGACAACGGTATGATAATACGATATGATGACAATGCAGCGGTCGTCATTGATCAAGAAGGAAATCCAAAAGGAACTCGAGTTTTTGGTGCGATCGCTCGGGAATTGAGACAGTTGAATTTTACTAAAATAGTTTCATTAGCTCCCGAGGTATTATAAATACTAGTAGATGACACTATGATATAGTAGGCTATCTGAAATAGATCAAATTAATAGATTGTGTCTCACGCATATACTTTTTAAAATTTCCTAATTCAAAAAAAAAACAAAGAAAAAAGAAAAAAGGAAACATGTTGATTATATCAAAATTAGGAGGCACAAAAAATTATAGTCCGTTATGGGTAGGGACACTATTGCCAATATAATAACTTCTATAAGAAATGCTGACATGAATAAAAAAGGAACGGTTCGAATAGCATCTACTAATATCACCGAAAACATTGTTAAAATACTTCTACGAGAAGGTTTTATTGAAAATGTTCGGAAACATCAGGAAAATAACAAATATTTCTTGGTTTCAACCCTGCGACATAGAAAGACTAGGAAAGGAATATATAGAACCGTTTTAAAGTGTATCAGCCGACCCGGTTTACGAATTTATTCCAACTATCGACGAATTCCTAAGATTTTAGGTGGAATGGGAATTGTAATTCTTTCTACTTCTCGAGGTATAATGACAGATCGAGAAGCTCGACTAGAAAGAATTGGAGGAGAAATTTTGTGTTATATATGGTGATCCTCCTCCTCCGGTATCCTAATTTTATCTCTAACTTCCCATTTGTGAAATAGAGAGGAAAAGTGAGTTATATACCTCTTCCTTCATTAGTTGATACTTCAAGGGGGTTACCTAGAATGAAAGAACAAAAATTGATTCATGAAGGTTTAATTACTGAATCACTTCCCAACGGTATGTTCCGGGTCCGTTTAGATAATGAAGATCTAATTCTAGGTTATGCTTCAGGGAGGATCCGGCGCAGTTTTATACGGATACTACCAGGAGATAGAGTAAAAATTGAAGTAAGTCGTTATGATTCAACCAGAGGACGTATAATTTATAGACTTCGCAACAAAGATTCGAACGATTAGGTGATTTTTTAAACATTCCTTTCATGGGGACACAATTCGAAGTTAAAAAAAAATATTCAAGAAACTTATTTTCCTCAAAAGAGTAGATTCAGAATTAAGGTAAGGAATAAGAAATATGAAAATAAGGACTTCTGTTCGTAAAATTTGTGAAAAATGTCGACTGATCCGTAGGCGCGGACGAATTATAGTGATTTGTTCCAATCCGAGACATAAACAGAGACAAGGATAATCTTTCTAAAAAAGAACTTTCTTTTCTAAAGGGGAGGACCCATGTAAGAATAAAAGATCTGTTTTAACATGAAATGGATATCTCCGTATCTTTTCTTTCTGTATATTTCTGACTCATATTTATGAGATGATAAAATATGACAAAAGCTATACCAAGAATTGGTTCACGTAGGAATGGACGTATTGGTTCACGTAAGAATGGACGTAGAATACCAAAAGGAGTTATTCATGTTCAAGCGAGTTTCAACAATACCATTGTAACTGTTACAGATGTACGAGGTCGGGTGGTTTCTTGGGCCTCCGCGGGTACTTCTGGATTCAAAGGCACAAGAAGAGGTACACCGTATGCTGCTCAAGCCGCAGCGGTAAATGCTATTCGTACAGTCGTCGATCAGGGTATGCAACGGGCAGAAGTTATGATAAAAGGCCCTGGTCTCGGAAGAGATGCAGCATTACGAGCCATTCGTAGAAGTGGTATACTATTAAGTTTAGTACGTGATGTAACACCTATGCCACATAATGGGTGT